GGATCATCGTACATCGTGAATAACCAAATTCCAATTGAAATGAAATCTTTAGGAGGAATCAATGAAAGAGGAATCAATGAAAGAGGAATCAATGAAACGACATCAATTCCAATCCTGGATCTTCGAATTGAGAGAGATATTGAGAGAGATCAAGAATTCTCACTATTTCTTAGATTCATGGACCAAATTCGATTCAGTGGGATCTTTCACTCACATTTTTTTCCACCAAGAACGTTTTATGAAACTCTTTGACCCCCGAATTTTGAGTATCCTACTTTCACGCGATTCACAGGGTTCAACAAGCAATCGATATTTCACGATCAAAGGTGTAGTACTGCTTGTAGTAGCGGTCCTTATATCTCGTATTAACAATCGAAAGATGGTCGAAAGAAAAAATCTCTATTTGACGGGGCTTCTTCCTATACCTATGAATTCCATTGGACCCAGAAATGAGACATTGGAAGAATCTTTTTGGTCTTCCAATATCAATAGGTTGATTGTTTCGCTCCTGTATCTTCCAAAAGGGAAAAAGATTTCTGAGAGTTGTTTCATGGATACGCAAGAGAGTACTTGGGTTCTCCCAATAACTAAAATAAATAAAAAGTGTATCATGTCTGAATCTAACCGGGGTTCGCAGTGGTGGAGGAACCGGATCGGAAAAAAGAGGGATTCTAGTTGTAAGATATCCAATGAAACCGTAGCTGGAATTGAGATCTCATTCAAAGAGAAAGATAGCAAATATATGGAGTTTCTTTTTTTATCCTATACGGATGATCCGATCCGTAAGGACCATAATTGGGAATTGTTTGATCGTCTTTCTCCGAGAAAGAAGCGAAACATAATCAACTTGAATTCGGGACAGCTATTCGAAATCTTAGGGAAACACTTGATTTGTTATCTCATGTCTGCTTTTCGTGAAAAAAGACCAATTGAAGGGGAGGGTTTCTTCAAACAACAAGGAGCTGAGGCAACTATTCAATCAAATGATATTGAGCATGTTTCCCATCTCTTCTCGAGAAACAAGTGGGGTATTTCTTTGCAAAATTGTGCTCAATTTCATATGTGGCAATTCCGCCAAGATCTCTTCGTTAGCTGGGGGAAGAATCAGCACGAATCGGATTTTTTGAGGAACGTATCGAGAAAGAATTTGATTTCGTTAGACAATGTCTGGTTGGTAAACAAGGATCCGTTTTTTAGCAAGGTACGGAATGTATCGTCAAATATTCAATATGATTCCACAAGATCCATTTTCGTTCAAGTAACGGATTCTAGCCAATTGAAAGGATCTTCTGATCAATCCAGAGATCATTTCGATTCCATTAGAAATGAGGATTCGGAATATCACAAATTGATCGATCAAACAGAGATTCAGCAACTAAAAGAAAGATCGATTCTTTGGGATCCTTCCTTTCTTCAAACGGAACGAACAGAAATAGAATCAAACCGATTCCCGAAATGCCTTTTTGGATCTTCCTCAATGTCTCGGCTATTCACGGAACGTGAGAAGCAGCTGAATAATCATCTGCTTCCGGAAGAAACCGAAGAATTTCTTGGGAATCCTACAAGATCAATTCGTTCTTTTTTCTCTGACAAATGGTCAGAACTTCATCTGGGTTCGAATCCTACTGAGAGGTCCACTAGAGATCAGAAATTTTTGAAGAAAAAACAAGATGTTTCTTTTGTCCCTTTCAGGCGATCGGAAAATAAAGAAATGGTTGATATATTCAAGATAATTACATATTTACAAAATACTGTCTCAATTCATCCTATTTCATCAGATCCGGGATGTGATATGGTTCCAAAGGATGAACCGGATATAGACAGTTCCAATAAGATTTCATTCTTGAACAAAAATCCATTTTTGGGTTTATTTCATCTATTCCATGACCGGAACAAAGGGGGATACACGTTACGCCACGATTTTGAATCAGAAGAGAGATTTCAAGAAATGGCAGATCTATTCACTCTATCAATAACCGAGCCGGATCTGGTGTATCATAGGGGATTCGCCTTTTCTATTGATTCCTATGGATTGGATCAAAAAAAATTCTGGAATGGGGTATTCAACTCCAGAGATGAATCGAAAAAGAAATCTTTATTGGTTCTACCTCCTCTTTTTTATGAAGAGAATGAATCTTTTTATCGAAGGATCAGAAAAAAATCGGTCCGGATCCACTGCGGGAATGATTTGGAAGATCCAAAACTCCAAATAGTGCTATTTGCTAGCAACAATATAAAGGAGGCAGTCAATCAATATAGATTGATCCGAAATCTGATTCAAATCCAATATAGCACCTGTGGGTACATAAGAAATGTATCGAATCGATTCTTTTTAATGAATAGATCCGATCGCAATTTCGAATATGGAATTCAAAGGGATCAAATAGGAAATGATACTCTGAATTATATAACTATAATGAAATATACGATCAACCAACATTTATCGAATTTGAAAAAGAGTCAGAAGAAATGGTTTGATCCTCTTATTTCTCGAACCGAG